TGCCATATAACTATTGTAATGAAAGATATATCCTTAGATGAATATATAGATACCGACTCTATTACATGGTCACAAAAACCTAAATGGAAAAAAAAGCATACAACTATGTCGTATTATGATATGTATAATAATGGGGGAACATGGGACAAAAAATAAATCCAATTGGTTTCAGACTTGGTACAACCCAAGGTCATCATTCCCTTTGGTTTGCACAACCAAAAAATTATTCTGAAGGTCTGCAAGAAGATCAAAAAATAAGAAATTATATCAAGAATTATGTACAAAAAAATATGAAAACATCTTCTGGCGTCGAGGGAATTGCACGTATAGAGATTCAAAAAAGAATCGACCTGATCCAAATCATAATCTATATGGGATTTCCAAAAATATTAATTGAAAGTCGACCCCGAGGAATCGAAGAATTACAGATGAATTTACAAAAAGAATTTAATTCTGTAAATCGAAAACTTAACATTGCTATCACACGAATTGAAAAGCCTTATGGAAACCCTAATATTCTTGCAGAATTTATAGCCGGCCAATTAAAAAATAGAGTTTCTTTTCGCAAAGCAATGAAAAAGGCTATAGAATTAACTGAACAAGCGGATACAAAAGGAATTCAAGTGCAAATTGCAGGACGTATCGACGGAAAAGAAATTGCGCGTGTTGAATGGATCAGAGAGGGTAGGGTTCCACTACAAACCATTCGAGCTAAAATTGATTATTGTTCCTATACAGTTCGAACGATCTATGGGGTATTAGGCATCAAAATTTGGATATTTATAGACGGGGAATAATAAACCTTTATTTCCCTTTCCATTCTATCCAGCGATGGAACAAAAAATGATAAATTCGTTTCTTCTTTTTCTTTTCTGTTCAATAAAAAAAAAATGAACAATTATAATTCTATAGGGTTGAATAAAAATTCAATTAATCTTTTGATAAAATTGCTATGCTTAGTGTGTGACTCGTTGGTTTTTTGAGGGTTAGTATAAAAAAACCAGCCCCATAGTATAAACAAATAACTATAGAAGTAATAACCAACTCATCACTTCGTATTATCTGGATCCAAAGAACCAGTCAAGATATGATATATTGTTCATATTGTTGTAGCAACTGAAATCTTTTTTTATTAATAAAATCTGCTTCTAAGTTGTCAATCGAAATAAAAAATAAAGGGTATGGATAAATGGAAGGATGAGAGAAAGAAAGAAAAAGAATATTGATGATATATAATTCCAATATGTAAGGTCTATGAGTCATTTCAGAAAAAAGCTGTGTAATAAAGCATCAATACGGATTCATCATTAAATGGATCTGCTCATCGAACAAAAAATAAAGAGCTTCGAACCAATAAAGACTAAGAATATTGACTCAAGAACTAATAGCTCCATTGTAGAATTCAGACCTAACCATTAAGTAAGAAGCGATGGGAACGATGGAACCTGTGAATTCAAAAGATTCTAGTGAAAATGAATTCGAATGATTCATTGATCGGGATGGCGGAACCGACCAGAGACCAATTCATCTATTCGGAAAAGTTATGAACTAATGATAGAACTGAAATAGAAATTGAAAGAGTAAATATTCGCCCGCGAAAACTTTATTTTATTGGATTGTTAATTCAATACGATAAAGAGTAAAACAAAAGAAAGATTCGTTTTAACATTCTAAAAACCATATATAAATATAAGAAAAAAATAGTTATTTAATATATTTAGTTATCTATACAAACAAGATATAGAAATTAGTAATAGATTTTATCTAGATTAAATGAAATCCATGATTCAGTATATTACTTATTAAATACATGTATATCTTAATTCAAATTATATTATATCTGAATTGAATTCAAATTAAAGATTTTGAATTCATTTTATTCGCGAGGAGCTGGATGAGAAGAAACTCTCACGTCCGGTTCTGTAGTAGAGATGGAATTCAAAACAAACCATCAACTATAACCCCAAAAGAACCAGATTCCGTAAACAACATAGAGGAAGAATGAAGGGAATATCTTATCGAGGTAATGATATTTGTTTTGGTAAATACGCTCTTCAGGCACTTGAACCCGCTTGGATCACATCTAGACAAATAGAAGCAGGTCGACGAGCAATGACACGAAATGCACGTCGCGGTGGAAAAATATGGGTCCGTATATTTCCAGATAAACCAGTTACAGTAAGACCCGCAGAAACACGTATGGGTTCGGGTAAAGGCTCTCCCGAATATTGGGTAGCTGTTGTTAAACCAGGTCGAATCATTTATGAAATGGGTGGAATAACAGAAAATATAGCCAGAAGGGCTATTTCAATAGCAGCGTCCAAAATGCCTATACGAGCTCAATTCATCATTTCGGGATAAAAAATAAATAGGCCTTGGGTAAAAAAAAATAGCGGGTGCAGGTTTCTTTTTTTGGACAAACAATATTTCTTTTTTTCTTCGACCTTTGCATTGTAAAAAACAGATAAAAAAAAAATGATATGATTCAACCTCAGACCCA